ATCTTATATTTTATAAATATTTTATTTTTTTAAAAAATAAAAATGGTTTATTAAAAAAATTAAAAGGTTTTTATCTATATAAATATAAAATTATTATGGCTTTATAGTTGAAATAACAACATTAAATTGCAGATTTAGAGGTATATTTATTATTAAGGCTTAATAAAATTATTATGTTAATAGATATTTTTTCTTCTTTAGATGATTCTAATTTTAATGTTTTCTTTACAACATTTCCTGTATGATCATTTAGTTTATTTTTTGTTTTCTTTTTAGGTTATTCTTATTGATGAATCCCTTCTCGTTGATTTGCTTTTTTATTTATTATTTTTAATTATATCTTTGATCAGGTTTGCAGTTCATTTGGAAAAAATATTATAGGATTTACTTTGTTTGTTGTTTCTTTATTTAATTTAATTTTAGTTTTTAATTTTTTAGGTTTGGTTCCATATGTTTTTAGACAAACTAGACATTTAGTAACAACTTTTACTTTTGCTGTTCCTTTATGATTATCTCTAATTTTATCCAGATTTTTTTATCGTTTAACTGTATTTTTGGCATCTCTTCTTCCTGCTGGAGCCCCAGCAATTTTAAATCCCTTTTTAGTTTTAGTTGAGATGGTAAGAATTGGAGTTCGTCCTATTACTTTATCTGTTCGTCTTGCTACAAATATTGGTGCAGGTCATATTGTTATTGGATTATTAGGAACTTACTTAGTTTCAGCATATTTCTTATATTTTGATTGATGAGTTTTTATTATTTTATTATTTATTCAGGTTTTTTATTTTTTTTTGAATTTGGTGTTGGTTTAATTCAAAGTTATATTTTTTTTTTTATTGTTAACCTTATATGCAAATGAACATTCTAATTAATGCTTAAATAGCTTAAATTAAGAGTATGGTGTTGAAGCTGCCAGGGTAATATTTTTATTTTTAAACATACAAGAATCTAGTTAATAAATAATATAAGTTTGTCATACTTGTGTAACTCTTCAGAGTGTTTCTTTATGCCTCAGTTAGCTCCTATCGATTGAGTTTTACTTTTCTGTTTTTTTGGTTTATTTTGTTTCTTGTATTTGTTTCTATTTGATGGCTTAATTATAATTATTTTAAATTTGATTCCTACAAGAAGAGTTTTTTTATTGATAATGTTTGAATATGGTAATTTTATTTTATAAAGTAAGCTAAATTAAGCTATTGGGTTCATGCCCCGACTATGAACTTTGTTCCTTTATAATAAGTTTGATTCTGGCTTAATAATTTGCTTTTATTATTTTGTACATGATAATATATGTGGTCCTATCTTATTTTAAAACTCTTAAAGATATTTTATTTTTTATTAATTAAAATTAAAATTTAAGATGGCTTCAGTACTAAAATTTAAATAAAGATCGATAGATTGTTTTAGTAATTATAAACAGAGTTGGAAAATTTTGTGCCAGCTTCCGCGGTTATACAAAAAACTCTAGTAAATTTTTTAGTTGAAAAGATTTTTAATTGATTTATTGATAAAAAAATACTTTATTATAGGTAAAATTAATAATTAAGTTGTTTTTATTATTATCTAATTATTTCATTGAATAAATAAATTTTTGGATAAAAACTAGGATTAGATACCCTATTATTCCTTAATAGAATTTTTGATTTTTTTTTCTACTTAGTATTATGAGATTTCTTAAAACTTAAAGAATTTGGCGGTATTTTATTTTTTTCTAGGGGAATCTGTTCTTTAAACGATAATCCACGCTTTAGTTAACTTAATTTTGTGTAAAATTCAGCTTGTATACTTCCGTCGTCAGCCTGTCTTAAAATAGAATAAAAACAGGCAATTTATTATTTTTAATAATACGTCCGGTCTAAGTGCAGTATATAATTAAGTAGAAATGGATTACATTTATATTTTTGTTTGGATAAAATTTTGGAAATGTTTTTGAAATTGGACTTAGAAGTAATTTAATATTAATATAATTTTTTGAAATTAACTCTAAAATGTGTACACATCGCCCGTCGCTCTTGTCTATAAGATAAGATAAGTCGTAACATAGTAAAAGTAGTAGAAGCTGTTTTTAGTTTCAAAATAAAGCATTATATAGATGCAATTCACTTACACTGAATAGATAGTTTTAATAACTTGTTTTGAAATTTATTTAATTTTTTTTAGTTTTAGTTTATTTGAATCATCTTTGTTTGTACTTGTTAAAGAAAATTATTTTTTTATTTAGTACTGAGAAGGAATTATTTAATTATTTAATAATTAAGGTGGATTTTTGTACCTTTTGTATCATGGTTTAGTAAATCAATAAAATAATGTTTTTTTTAGAAAAAAACTGATAAATTACTTTTTTGTTTAGAACTTATTTTAATTTGTAGAAAAAAATTATATAAAAAAAGTTTTAGAAATGAAATGTTTGTCGAAGTTTTTTATAGCTAATTTTTACCGAAATTTATTTTAGTAAATCAAAAATTTTTTGTGATGTAATGAGGGATAATCTTTATTATATATTTTAAGGATTAATTTTTAAAAATAAATAATATTTTAATTTAAAATCGGTTTTTTTTTTAACGTCGTTATAGGTTATTTTATATATTTTTTTAAAATTTTTATTATAATCTTTTTTTATAGGTAAAATTTAATTTATTTTTATGTTTTTAAAATTATGCTAAAATTAGTATTATTATTTATATTTTGTTATTTATTTTTGTTTATATAACAAATTTTGTTTTAATTAATTGATTTTAATATAGGAACTCGGCAAAAATTTTTCTCGTCTGTTTATCAAAAACATAGCTTTTTGAATTTTTAAAAAGTAATTTCTGCCCGGTGTATATATTAACGGCCGCGGTATTTTGACCGTGCGAAGGTAGCATAATCATTTGTCTTATAATTGAAGACTGGAATGAAAGAATTTACGAAGGAGAATCTGTCTTTATTAAGTTATTAGAATTTATTGTTAAAGTGAAGAAACTTTTAAGAAGAAATTAGACAAGAAGACCCTATTGAGCTTTACTTTTTTTATTTATAAAATGTATTTAAATTTTATTTTTATATTTAAAATTAGTTTGATTGGGGCGATTGAGGAAATATATTATAAACTTCCTTTTTTCTTTTTACTTATTAGTATTTGATCCATTTTTTATGATTAAAAGAAAAAGTTACCATAGGGATAACAGCGTAATCTTTTTTTAGAGTTCTTATCAAAAAAAAGGTTTGCGACCTCGATGTTGGACTAAGATATCCCAAAGGTGTAGGTGCTTTTGATGGTGGGTCTGTTCGACCTTTAAAATCTTACGTGATCTGAGTTCAGACCGGTTTAAGCCAGGTTGGTTTCTATCTATTTTTAGGATTCTTTTTTTTAGTACGAAAGGACCAAAAAAAGAAAATGATTTTTATTTTTGAAAATTTTAATAATTTAATAAAAATTATTTTTTTGTTAAGTTAGCAAATTTATGCGATTGATTTAGGATCAATATAAGTTAATTTTAATTTAACACTTAATTTAAATGTTGGCTAATTTTGTCCCATGACTTATGATAATTATTCCAGGATTATTTTTAGGTGTTCCAACTGGTTTTCTTTGACTAGTTTTAGAAGCTAATATTAATTGCCAATATGTATTTTTGGATGGAATTGTAGTATTTCCTTTTTTTTTTTATTTGGTTGATAATATTTGATACCCAATATATATTTCTAAAGGTGCTAAGAAATATAAATTACAAAATTATTTAATTGTTTTTGCTCTATCCTATTTTTTTAGTTTTTTAATTGTTGCTATGTTTTAAATTTAAAATTAAGGTGGCAGATAAGTGCATTAGATTTAAGCTCTAAATATGAAGATTATTCTTTTCTTAATAATGTTTTGTTTTATTTCTTTTTTAGTCGCTGACATTTTTTTACTTATTTGTGTTGCTTTTTATACTTTATTAGAGCGAAAAGTTTTAGGATATATTCAATTGCGAAAAGGTCCTAATAAAGTAGGAATTATAGGATTACCACAACCATTAGCTGATGCTTTAAAACTTTTTTTAAAAGAACAAGCTAAACCTGTTTTAGTTAATCAATGACCTTATATTTTTGCTCCTATTATAAGATTAATTTTATCTTTAGGAATTTGAAGTGTTTATCCTTCATCTTCTGTTCATATTTATTTTTCTTTTGGTGTATTATTTTTTTTATGTTTATCTAGTTTAAGAGTATATGGAACTTTAATTGCTGGTTGATCTTCAAATTCTAAATATGCTTTATTAGGTTCACTACGTGCTGTAGCACAAACTATTTCTTATGAAGTAAGAATGGTTTTAGTTTTATTAAGGAGTATTTTTATTGTGGGAAGTTTCAATTTTTTTGATTTTATTACATTTCAAAAATTTTTTTGAGTTTTTTTTATTTCTTATCCTGTTTCTTTAGTTTGAGTAGTAACAACAATTGCTGAAACTAATCGTGCCCCTTTTGATTTTGCTGAAGGTGAATCCGAGTTAGTTTCTGGATTTAATGTTGAATATAGTGGAGGAGGATTTGCTTTAATTTTTATAGCTGAATATGCTAGAATCTTAATTATAAGTTTAATTAGAAGAATTCTTTTTTTTGGAGGATCAAGAATTATTTTATTTTGTTGTGATTTTATTTTAATTATCAAAACTTTTATTATTTCTTTTTTTTTTCTTTGAGTTCGTGGTAGATTACCACGTTTGCGATATGATTTGCTAATAGATTTAACATGGAAAAGATATCTTCCTTTTTCTTTAGGATTTTTATTTTTAGTTATATCTTTTATAATGTTATTAAGATATTAAATATTTTCAGAAAGCAGATCTTTATCTGATTTTTAACTTCCAATGTTAATGTTTTTATAAACTACTTTCTGAATATTATGTATGTTTTTACCTCTTCGAAAAATTCATCCTGTTTTAACTATTTTAAATAGTTCTTTAATTGATTATCCCACTCCTTCAAATATTTCAAATTGATGAAATTTTGGGTTTTTATTAGGAGCTTGTTTAGGATTACAATTGATTACAGGAATTTTTTTAGCTATACATTATGTTGGTCATGTTGATTTAGCTTTTTCTTCTATTTCACATATTGTTCGAGATGTTAACTATGGATGGTTACTTCGAACTTTACATGCAAATGGTGCTTCATTCTTTTTTTTTTGTTTGTATTTTCATGTTGGTCGTGGAATTTATTATGGGTCATATTTTTTTTCCGAAACTTGAAATATTGGAGTTGTTTTATTATTATTAATTATAGCAACAGCATTTTTAGGTTATGTATTACCTTGAGGTCAAATATCTTTTTGAGGAGCAACTGTTATTACAAATTTATTATCTGCTTTTCCTTATATTGGAACCATATTAGTTCAATGGATTTGGGGAGGTTTTGCAGTAGATAACGCTACTTTAACTCGGTTTTTTGCTTTTCATTTCTTATTTCCCTTTATTATTACTGGAATAGTAATTTTACATCTATTATTTTTACATGAAACTTGCTCTAACAATCCTTTAGGTTTAAATAGAGATTCTGATAAAATTCCTTTTCATTTATATTTTGTTGTTAAGGATTTTTTCGCTGTAATTTTTATATTTTTTTTATTAATTTCTTTAGTTTTGTTAAGACCAAATTTACTTGGAGACCCAGAAAATTTTATTCCTGCTAATCCATTGGTAACTCCTGTTCATATTCAACCAGAGTGATATTTTCTTTTTGCTTATGCAATTTTACGTTCTGTTCCAAATAAATTAGGTGGGGTTGTAGGTTTGTTGATATCAATTTTAATTTTGTTTTTTATTCCTTTTTTACATGTAGGAAAATTTAAAGTTTTTAGGTTTTATTTTTTAAACCAAATCTTTTTTTGATTTTTTGTTGTAATTTTTCTTATTTTAACTTGAATTGGTGCACGGCCTGTTGAATCTCCTTATGAAGGTATTGGACAAATTTTTAGAATTTGTTATTTTTTTTATTTCTTAGCTTTTCCTTACATACAAAAGGGATGAGATAACATTCTTGATTATTAACTACAAATAAGTTATTAAGCTTAGGAGCATGTTTGTTTTGAAAACAAAAAGAAAGTGTTCAAGTCACTTGGTAACTTTATATTTATTAATTATTTTTGTTTAAATATTAGATTTTTATATAAATATTTGCTTTCCCTCTTTTTTTTAGATTCAAGAGGGAAAGCCTAATTTGTTTACTAAATTTTTTTTATTTAGCTATTAGAATTAAATTCAACCTCTAGATTACAAAACTAGCGCTTATTATTATTTTAGCTTTAATAGCATTATGTTTATTAATACTTTTTTTGATTTTTTTTTTGTTGGTACTATTGTTGTTATTATTTCTTTATTTACTATAATAATTCAGCGTATTCATCTTTTAATAGTTTTATTATGTTTGGAAATGATTATGTTGGGTTTATTCTTTTTTTCTTGTTCTTTTTTTGGTTATTGTGGTGGTTCTTGTTACATTTCTTTTGTTTTACTGAGTTTTTCTGCTTGTGAGGCTAGGGTAGGTTTATCTTTATTAGTAGCTCTTATTCGTTCTCATGGAAAGGATTTTATTTCTTTGTTTTGTGGATATAGATGTTAACTTTAATTTTTTCTTTATTTAGATTGTTTTTACTAAAACCTTTTTTTCGAAATATTTTTTGGCATTTAGTCGGTTTAATTTTTTTTTTGTCTTCTTTCTTATATTCTTTTAGTTTTTATTCTTATTTTTTCAGTTTATCTTTCTTAAATGGTTTTTTCTGTTTTGATTCTTTATCATATTGAATAATTTTATTAAGTTTATGATTAGGTGGTTTAATAATTATAGCTAGATACAAAATTTTTTTTAGTGATTTAGATAGTACAATTTTTTTATTTCTTATTTTTTTTTTAATTTTTTCTTTAATTTTATCTTTTTCTGTAACTAATGCTTTTTTTTTTTATTTGTTTTTTGAGGTTTCTTTATTACCTACAATAATATTAATTTTAGGATGGGGATATCAACCAGAACGTTTACAAGCTGGAATATACATAATAATGTATACTATTGTAGCATCTTTACCTTTATTAATTGGTTTATTTATTATTTTTTTTGATAATGGAAGTTTTAGATTTTTTTTTTCTTGAAATTTAAATTTTTCTTCTTATTACAGATTTATTTTTTGTATTATTTTGATTTTTGCTTTCTTAGTAAAACTTCCTATTTATTTTTTTCATTTATGACTTCCTAAAGCCCATGTAGAGGCTCCTGTTTCTGGTTCTATAATTTTAGCTGGGGTTCTTTTAAAATTAGGTGGATATGGTTTAATACGAATTATAAGTAAAATGTTTTATTATTTTTCTTTTTTTTCTGATTTTTTTATTAGTTTATCCATTTGAGGTGGAGTAATTACTGGTTTTATTTGTTTACGTCAAGTTGACATAAAATCCTTGATTGCTTATTCATCTGTTGGTCATATAGGTTTATTGGTAGTTGGAGTTTTTAGTGGAACTTCTGTAGGTTGATTAGGATCTTTTATTATAATAGTTTCACATGGTTTATGTTCTCCTGCTTTATTTGCTTTAGCAAATGTTAATTACGAATTGACTCATTCTCGAGGTTTATTGATAAATAAAGGTCTTATGAATGTTTGCACTTTTTTAGCAGTTTGATGATTTTTATTTTGTTCATTCAATATAGCTGCCCCTCCTTCTTTAAATTTAGTTAGTGAATTAATATTAATTATAAGAGGATTATTTTCTTGTTGAATTTATAGTTTTTGTTTAGGGATAATAAGATTTTTAGCTGGTGCTTATAGTTTATATTTATATACTATAATTCAACATGGAAAAATTCTATTTATATATTGTTCTTTTTTGAATTGTAGTTCTCGAATTTATTATTTGTTCTTTTTACATTTTTTTCCTATGATTTTTTTTGTTATAAAATTGAATGTTTTTGTTATTTATATAAATAGTTTAAATAAAACGTCGAATTGTGGTTTCGAAAATGTAAATATTACTTTATATAATGTTTTATTGGTTTCATTGTTTTTCAATAGTTTCAAGATTTTTTTTATATTTTTTTTCTTTTTTATTAATATATTTTTTAGTTAATTTTATATATTATGGTAAAGTTTATATTTTTGATTGGTCTTTATTTGAACATTTTCCTTTTGATGTAAATATATCTTTTGTATTTGATTGATTAGGAATAAGTTTTAGCTGCTTAGTTTTGTTCATTTCTGCTTCTGTAATATTTTTTTCTTCTAGTTATATATCTAATGATGAAAATTTACGTCGTTTTGTTTGATTGGTTTTATTATTTGTTATATCAATAAACTTATTGGTTTTTATTCCTAATTTAATTGCTATTTTGTTGGGTTGAGATGGTTTAGGTTTGGTAAGATTTTTACTTGTTATTTATTATCAAAATTATAAATCTTTTTCTGCTGGTATACTAACTGTTTTGATAAATCGTGTTGGAGATGTTATACTTTTATTAAGTATTGGTTGATTTTTAGTTCAAGGGCATTGAAATATTTTCTTTTGTTTTGATTTTTCTTACTCTTTTTTTTTAATAATTTTACTTATGGTTGCTGCAATGACTAAAAGAGCTCAAATTCCTTTTTCTAGATGACTTCCTGCTGCTATAGCTGCTCCAACTCCTGTTTCTGCTTTAGTTCATTCATCAACTCTTGTAACTGCTGGTGTATTTTTGTTAATTCGTTTTTTTAATTTTTTAAGTTTATACCCAACATTTTTTTTTCTTCTTCTTTTTATCTCTGTAATTACAATATTTATAGCTGGTTTAAGAGCTAATATAGAAACTGATTTAAAGAAAATTATTGCTTTATCAACTTTAAGTCAATTAGGTGTTATGATGTTTAGTTTGGGTATAGGTTTACCTATATTAGCTTTATTTCATTTATATACTCATGCTTTATTTAAAGCTCTACTTTTTTTGCGTGCTGGTTTAATTATTCATAATGTTCAACATTATCAGGATTTACGTTGTGTTGGAAAATTAGGTTTGCAAATGCCTGTATCTATTTCTTGTTTAAATGTAGCAAATCTAGCTTTGTGTGGCTCACCTTTTTTGGCTGGTTTTTATTCTAAAGACATAATTTTAGAAATATTTGTTTTTTATCCTTGAAACATTTTGATTTTTTTGATGGTATTTTTAGCAACTGGTTTTACTGCTATATATTCTTTTCGATTATCTTATATAAGATTATGAAATACTTTCAATTTTTTTCCTTTTCATAACATATCAGATGAAGATTATAAGATAATTTTTCCTATGATTGTCTTAGTTTTAGGGGCTGTTATAGCTGGAAGTATATTTAGGTGGGTTTTTTTTGATTTTTTTAGTTTTCTTATTTTACCTTTATTTTTAAAAATTATAGCTCTATTTTTTACTTTAGCGGGTGGATCTTTTGGTTGATTTATCTCAAAAAGTTTAAATAATTATGGAAAATCATTTTTTAATTTAATTGGATACTCTTCTGTTTCAATATGATATTTAGTTATTTTAAGAACTCAAATTTTAATTTATTATCCTTTACGTTTAAGAAAAAATTTTTTGTATGTATTAGATCGTGGTTGAAATGAATTATTTGGTGGAAAAGGAATTTTAATTATCTCTGAGAAAAGTTCTTCTTATGTATTAAGGTGACAAACTTCAATTTATATATCTTATTTGTTTGTTATAATTATTTCTTATTTTATGTTTATATTTTTGTTTCTTATTTTTTTCTAATTTTTTAAAATTTTATTAATAATTTTCTTAAAAAATTTTTTATTTTATTATATGAAAAAGTGTTTTGGTGCACATTGATTTTTGGTTTCAAAGGGTATGGTTTAATTCCATTTTTCGTAGTCTAAAATGTTAATTCTTTTTTTAAAGTCTGCTGTGTTTTCTTTAGTTTTTTTAGTTCCTTTAATAATTCAGCCTCTTAGTTTAGGTTTATTAGTAATAATAATTGCCTTTTTTTTAAGATTAATAGTTGGTTATATATTTATTTCTTGATTTGGTTTTCTTTTATTTTTAATTTATATTGGAGGACTGTTAGTAATATTTTCATACGTAATTGTTTTGATGCCTAATAATTATTTTTTTTCTAAAAATATTATTATTTATTTTTTTTTTAGTTTTATTATTTTTTTCTTTATTGTTTTTATAACTTATTACTATTCTGTTTTTACTAGAGATTTTTTTAATATACAAGATTCAGCTTTTTTATTAGTTTCTGATTATTTTTGTATTATATTTTTATTTTTATCTTTAGTTCTTTTTTATGCTTTATTAATTGTTGTAAAAATTTGTTACTTTCATGGTGGTCCTTTACGACCTTTTTCTTTTTAATTTTATGTTGGTGCGAAATCCATTTCATTTAGTAGAATTAAGTCCTTGGCCTTTAGTGGGTTCTTTAGGAGCTTTTTTTTTAACTGTAGGCTTAGTTTCTTGATTTCATGGATCAGGATATCTTCTTTTTTTATTAGGTTTAATTGTAATTTTATTAACTATATTACAGTGATGGCGAGATATTGTTCGAGAGGGTACTTATCAAGGATTTCATACTTATCAAGTTTGTGTAGGTTTACGATGAGGAATGATTTTATTTATTGTTTCTGAAGTTTGTTTTTTTTTCGCTTTTTTTTGAGCTTATTTTCATAGAAGTTTAGCTCCTAGAATGGAATTGGGTTGTATATGACCTCCTTCAGGTATTGAACCTTTAAATCCTTTTTCTGTACCTTTATTAAATACTGCTGTTCTTTTGGCTTCTGGAATTACTGTAACTTGATCTCACCATTCAATAATAGAAGGAGATCGTTTAGGAGGGATTCAAGGTTTAATTTTAACTGTTATTTTAGGAATTTATTTTACTTTTCTTCAAGCTGGAGAGTATTATGAGGCACCTTTTACTTTAGCTGATGGAGTATATGGTTCTACTTTTTTTGTTGCAACTGGTTTTCATGGATTACATGTTTTAATTGGAACTACTTTTCTTGTTATTTGTTTATTACGTTTATATATATATCATTTTTCTGTTGGTCATCATTTTGGTTTTGAGGCTGCTGCTTGATATTGACATTTTGTAGATGTAGTATGATTATTTTTATACTTAAGGATTTATTGATGAGGATGTTAATTTTTAACTAAGTATTCTAAAAATAGCTAAATTTAAGCATCAGAATTTTAATTTGGGGATGATTTATTAATCTTTTTAGAATTCTTTAGTACTTTATAAAAAAGTTTTGATTTGCATTTAAAAAAAAGGATAAATAATCCTCTAAAGAATTAAACAAAAAGCGAATTATTGCGTTTAGTTTCGGCCTAAATTTTGAGATTATTTTCTCTTTGTTTGTAGGTAATGGCCAAAGTTAAGGCTTTTATTTGTTAAGTAAAGGATTGTATAAATTATACTTACCTAGAATATTGTTAAAAAGATGCTGCGCCGGTATGAACGGATTACATTGATGTTGTAAAATATGAGATTAATCTTCAGTATTTATGCTACTTTTAATATATTCTTTATTACTTTCTATATTTATCGGATCTTTTGTTTTTTTTATTTCCTGATTTATATCAAAGCGTGGTTTTAAAGATCGGGAAAAAAGATCTCCTTTTGAATGTGGTTTTGATCCTTTAGGAAGAGCTCGACTTCCTTTTTCTATTCGTTTTTTTTTATTGGCTGTTATTTTTCTTATTTTTGATGTTGAATTAGTTCTTTTAATACCTTTTCCTATATTTGGATTTTTCTTTTATTCTAATTTTGGCTTTTTTATTGTCTCAATGTTTTTACTCGTTTTATTAATTGGAGTTTTTCATGAATGGCGAGAAGGTTCTTTGGATTGAGTATAGTTTTGCTTTTTTAGTATAATAAAGTATATTTGCCTTCCAAGCAAAAGGTTTAATATTTTAAAAAAAGTAAAAGCAATTAGGTAAAAATTAAAGCTGCTAACTTTAATTTGAGTGATTCAATTTCATTCTTGTTTTTATGTTATTAGGATTTCCTTTTAAATTAGTTTTTATTTTTGTTTTGTTTTTTGGTTCTTTTTTAAGATTATCTTCATCTCATTGAGTAGGAATATGAATAGGTTTTGAATTAAATTTAATATCTTTTATTCCTTTATTAATGAGAATTTCTTCTGTTAGGGAAGTAGAAAGAGGAGTAAAGTATTTTCTAATTCAATCTTTAGGAAGATGTATATTTTTATTAGGTGGATTTTGGTTATATTCTTTAGGATATAATCTTATAGATTTGTATATTAATTGATTATTTTCTATAATTTTTTTATCTGGATTATTATTAAAAATGGGTTGTTTTCCTTTTCATTTATGAATTCCATCTGTTATAAGTTCTTTAAGATGATTTGGGTGCATATTATTAGCTACTTGACAGAAATTAGCGCCTTTATTTATTTTTTTTTGATTTTTTTTAGATTCTTGATTGTATTTTGTTGTTTTTTTTGCTATTATAAGTTCTTTAGTTGGTGGTTTCGGTGGAATTAGACAAGTTCAAATTCGTATTTTAATGGCTTATTCTTCTATTAATCATCTTGGTTGAATAATTTCTATTTCTATTTATTCTTTTTTTGGTCTTTTTAGATATTATATTATTTATTTTATTATTTCATTATATATTTTTTTTCTTTTTTTTATTATTGATTACAGTCGTTTAAGACAATCATTATTTTTAATAAAAAATAAATTATTTAGCTATTTTATTCTTTTTTCTTTATTATCTTTGGCTGGTTTACCACCTTTTACTGGTTTTTTAACTAAATGAATTGTTTTTCAAGAATTAATAATAAACGGAAGGTTTTTTTTTTTATCTTTTTTGTTGTTAGGTTCTTTTTTTAGATTATATTTTTATTTAAATTTATTTTTTATTTTATATTTAAGAACAAGAGTTTATTCTTTTTTTAATTTTAAAGAAATTATATATAAATATTTTGTTATTTTTGGTTTTATATTTGTTGTAATAGGATTGGGAGTTTTTGAAATTTTTTTTATATTTTTTATATAGATTTACTTATAGTGTAATAAACACATTAAATTTTCGTTTTAAAGATATGATTTATTCATTAAGTAATTATTTTATGTTTAATTATTATAATTTTTTAAAAAATAAATTGGGTTATAAAAATGAATATTCTTCTAATTTAAAATCTCGTTGATTGTTTTCAACTAATCATAAGGATATTGGTACTTTATACTTCCTATTTGGTGTTTGATCTGGATTAGTAGGTTCTGCTTTAAGTTTATTAATTCGTGCTGAATTAGGACAACCTGGTGCTTTAATAGGTGATGATCAATTATATAATGTAATTGTTACTGCTCACGCTTTTGTAATGATTTTTTTTTTAGTTATGCCTGTAATAATTGGTGGTTTTGGAAATTGATTGGTTCCTTTAATATTAGGTGCTCCTGATATAGCTTTTCCTCGTATAAATAACATAAGTTTTTGATTGTTACCACCTGCTTTAACTTTACTTTTAGCTTCTGGTGCTGTTGAAAGAGGTGTTGGAACAGGATGAACTGTATACCCCCCTTTATCAGGAAATTTAGCTCATGCTGGAGGTTCTGTAGATTTAGCTATTTTTTCTTTACATTTAGCTGGTGTTTCCTCAATTTTAGGAGCTATTAATTTTATTACAACTATTATTAATATGCGATGACGAGGAATACATTTTGAACGTCTTCCTTTATTTGTTTGGTCTGTAAAAATTACTGCTATTTTGTTGTTATTATCTTTACCTGTATTAGCTGGTGCAATTACTATACTATTAACTGATCGAAATTTTAATACTTCTTTCTTTGATCCTGCAGGAGGAGGAGATCCTATTTTATATCAACATTTATTTTGATTTTTTGGTCATCCTGAGGTGTATATTTTGATTTTACCTGGATTTGGTATAATTTCTCATATTGTTAATCATTATACTGTAAAAAAAGAATCCTTTGGTACTTTAGGAATAGTTTATGCTATATTAGCTATTGGTTTATTAGGTTTTGTTGTTTGAACACATCATATGTTTGTAGTTGGTATAGATGTAGATACTCGAGCTTACTTTACTGCAGCTACTATGGTTATTGCTGTTCCTACTGGAATTAAAATTTTTAGTTGGTTAGCAACTTTATATGGATCTGTAGTAAAATATGAAGCACCAATATTATGAGCTCTAGGTTTTATTTTCCTTTTTACTGTAGGTGGATTAACTGGTATTGTTTTAGCAAATTCTAGTCTAGATGTTTCTTTACATGATACTTATTACGTTGTTGCTCATTTTCATTATGTTTTATCAATAGGAGCTGTTTTCGCTCTTTTTGGTGGTTTTAATTATTGATTTCCTTTAATTACTGGATTAACTTTACATTCTCGTTGAGTAAAATCTCATTTTTTTATTATATTTTTAGGAGTAAATGTAACTTTTTTCCCTCAACATTTTTTAGGTTTAGCTGGAATACCTCGACGATATTCTGATTATCCTGATGCTCTTATAAAATGAAATGTAGTTTCTTCAATGGGTTCAATGGTTTCTTTTATTGCTGTTTTATATTTTATGTTTATTGTATGGGAATCTTTTGCTTCTCATCGTGGAGTAATTTGAAGATCTCATTTAAGAACTTGTTTAGAATGAGATAATCGTTTACCTTTAGATTTTCATAATTCATCTGAAACTGGTGCTTTACTAATCCGTTAAATTTATATGATAAGTTGAGGACAATGAGGTTTTCAAGATGCTGTTTCTCCTTTAATGGAGCAGCTGATTTTTTTTCATGATCATGCTATATTAATTTTAGTTATGATTGTATCTATTGTAGGATACGCTTTTTTTGGTTTGCTTAATAATAATTTTACTTGTCGTTATCTTTTAGAAGGTCAAGAAATTGAGACTATTTGGACTATTTTACCTGCTATTGTTTTGGTTTTTTTAGCTTTACCTTCTTTGCGTTTATTGTATTTATTAGATGAAATTAATGATCCTGTTTTAACTATTAAAGCTATTGGTCATCAATGATATTGAAGATATGAATATTCTGATTTTTTATCTATTGATTTTGACTCATATATAATTCCAACTTCAGATTTAGATTATGGAGATTATCGTTTATTAGAAGTAGATCATCGTACTGTAGTCCCTTATGATGTAAATGTACGTGTTTTAGTTACTGCTGCTGATGTTCTTCATTCATGAACTGTTCCTTCTTTAGGTGTAAAAGCTGATGCAGTACCTGGTCGATTAAATCAATTAAGATTTTTTATTAATCACGCGGGAGTATTTTATGGACAATGTTCAGAAATTTGTGGTGCAAATCATTCTTTTATACCTATTGTTATTGAGGCCGTTAATATAAATACTTTTATTACTTGAGTAAAAAGAGTATCCTAATATTTATTTTAAAAGATTTTAAGTTAGAAAAACTAATAGCCTTCAAAGCTTTAATCACTTTATTTAAGAGTAAATCTTGCGCAAGATGGCTGAAATTTAGGTGAAGGATTGTAGCTCTTTTTATAGGGAAAACTCCCTTCTTGTGAAAAAATTTATTATTTATAACAAGTTTTTGTATTATTAATAATAAATTTTAATAATAAATTATTTTTCTTCCTAAAAAAGTATAATTACCAACTAAAATATTCTAAATAAATTAAAAAAAAATAAATTATTATTTTAAAAAAAATTAAATTAAAAATGAAAAAGTATTTTGGATTAATTCTCATTTTTAATTTAATTTTTTTTAAAATAATAATTTATTTTTTTTTAATTTATTTAGAATATTTTAGTTGGAAATTATACTTTTTGTTTTTTTTAAAAAAAAATAATATTTAA